GTCTATTACCAGTTCTTCCTCCTGAGTTGAGACCAATCTATCATATAGATGAGGATAAACTAGTGACCTCGGATATTAATGAAATCTATAGAAGAATTATCTATCGGAATAATACTCTTACAGATCTATTAACAACAAGTATAGCTACGCCAGAAGAATTAATAATATCTCAGGAAAAATTGCTGCAAGAAGCCGTGGATGCACTGCTTGATAATGGAATCTGCGGACAACCGATGAGGGATGATCATAATAGAGTTTACAAGTCTCTTTCAGATGTAATTGAAGGCAAAGAAGGAAGAGTTCGCGAGACTTTGCTTGGTAAACGGGTTGATTATTCAGGGCGGTCAGTGATTGTCGTGGGCCCTTCACTTTCATTACATCGATGTGGATTGCCTCGCGAAATAGCAATAGAACTTTTCCAGGCATTTGTAATTCGTGACCTAATTAGAAAACATCTTGCTTCGAACATCGGAGTTGCTAAAAGTCAAATTCGAAAAAAAAAACCGATTGTATGGGAAATACTTCAGGAAATTCTGGATGACCATCCTGTATTGCTGAATAGAGCGCCTACTCTGCATAGATTAGGCATACAGGCATTCCTGCCCATTTTAGTGGAAGGGCGTGCTATTTGTTTACATCCATTAGTTTGTAAGGGCTTCAATGCAGACTTTGACGGGGATCAAATGGCTGTTCATGTGCCTTTATCTTTGGAGGCTCAAGCAGAGGCACGTTTACTTATGTTTTCTCATATGAATCTTTTGTCTCCAACTATTGGAGATCCCATTTCTGCACCAACTCAAGATATGCTTAGTGGACTCTATTTCTTAACGAGTGGAAATCGTCGGGGTATTTGTGTAAATAGGTATAATCCATGTAATCGTATAAACTATCAAAATGAAGATAATAACTATAAGTATACAAAAAAAAAAGAACCTTTTTTTTCTAATGCCTATGATGCAATTGGAACTTATCGGCAAAAACGCATCAATTTAGGTAGTCCCTTGTGGCTGCGGTGGCGACTAGATCAACGCGTTATTGCTGCAAGAGAAACTCCCATCGAAATTCACTATGAATCTTTGGGGACCTATTATGAGATTTATGGACACTATCTAATAGTAAGAAGTATAAAAAAAGAAATTCTTTATATATATATTCGAACCACTCTCGGTCATATTTCTCTTTATCGAGAAATAGAAGAAGCCATACAGGGGTTTTGGCAGGGCTGTTGTAATTCTATGCTACCAGAGGGAATTCGAGTCTCACCGGGTTAACTAGGACTATAATTGCAATTGCGGAATTTCTACGTGAATAAAAATCTAGAAAAGGAAGTTTTACAATCACTGACTCAAACCCATTGTCAAATTCTACTCAGCGCAATATGGAGGTACTGATGGCAGAACGGCCCACTCAGGTCTTTCACAATAAAATGATAGACGGAACTGCCATGAAACGACTTATTAGTCGATTTATTGATCACTATGGAATAGGATATACATCGCATATCCTGGATCAAGTAAAGACTCTGGGTTTCCGACAAGCTACCGCCGCATCCATTTCATTAGGAATTGATGATCTTTTAACAATACCTTCTAAAAGATGGCTAGTTCAAGACGCTGAACAACAAAGTTTTATTTTGGAAAAACACCATCATTATGGGAATGTACACGCGGTAGAAAAATTACGTCAATCGATCGAGATCTGGTATGCCACAAGTGAATATTTGCGACAAGAAATGAATCCTAATTTTCGGATGACCGATCCTTTTAATCCAGTCCATATAATGTCTTTTTCGGGAGCCAGAGGAAATGCATCTCAGGTACATCAATTAGTAGGTATGAGAGGATTAATGTCGGATCCCCAAGGGCAAATGATTGATTTACCCATTCAAAGCAATTTACGCGAAGGACTCTCTTTAACAGAATATATTATTTCTTGTTACGGAGCCCGTAAAGGAGTTGTGGATACCGCTATCCGAACATCAGATGCAGGATATCTCACGCGCAGACTTGTTGAAGTAGTTCAACACATTGTTGTACGTCGAACAGATTGCGGCACCGTCCGAGGTATTTCTGTAAGTCCTCGAAATGGAATGATGGCGGACAGGATTTTTATCCAAACATTAATTGGGCGTGTATTAGCAGATCATGTATATATAGGTTCGCGATGCATTGCTACTAGAAATCAAGATATTGGAGTTAGACTTGTCAATAGATTCATAACTTTTAAAGCACAACCAATCTCTATTCGAACTCCCTTTACTTGTAGGAGTACGTCGTGGATTTGTCAATTATGTTATGGCCGAAGTCCAGCTCATGACGACCTGGTCGAATTGGGAGAAGCTGTAGGTATTATTGCAGGTCAATCTATTGGAGAACCGGGCACTCAATTAACATTAAGAACTTTTCATACCGGCGGAGTATTCACAGGGGGTACTGCAGAACATGTGCGAGCCCCTTCTAATGGAAAAATAAAATTCAACGAGGATTTGGTTCATCCGACA